GAATCAACAAAAATGAAAATTATAGCGAAAAACATACACCATAATGAAGCAAATCCGGAAATTATTTTCATTAATAAAACAAATAAAAAGCGAAGTCACTTTATTTCGACTATCCAAAAAGTACGTTCTAAGATTAGAAAAAAGAATTCAACGATTTCTTATAATTTATCGTCGTTTTCACAATCACAAGCATATGTATTTTACAAATTGTTACAAGCCCCGATTTTAAACTTTTATAATTTAAGGCCGTTTCTTCAATATCACGACACACCTCGATTTCTTAAGAATGAAATAAAAGAGGTTTTTGAAAAACACGGAATATTTAATTACCAATTAAGACAGAAACCCTTTTTGAATTTGGGTTTGAATTTGGGAAGGAATCAATGGAAAACCCGGTTAAGCAGTCATTATCAATATGATTTCTCGGGAATTCAATGGGCTAGATTAGTACCACAAGAATGGCGAAATAGAGCCAATCAACACAGTATGGCTCAAAATAAAGATTTAACTAAAAGTGATTCATATGAAAAAACCGGATTAACTCATTGCGAAAAAAAACATTTTATTGAAGTAGGCTCATTACGTAGTCAAAAATCGAATTTTAAAAAACACTATAGATATAGATATGATCTTTTATCATATAAATCGATTAATTATGAAGATACGAACGACTCCTATATTGATCGATCACTAGTCCAAGTAAATAATAAAGAAGAGTCTGATTCTAATTCGAATAGAAAGAAAGGAAAATTATTTGCTATGCTGGGAGGTATCTCTATCAATAATTATCTAGGGGAAGATGATATTATGGATATGGAAAAATTCTTGTATAGAAAATTTTTTGATTGGAGAATTCTTAATTTTTGTCTTCGAAATAAGGTCAATATTGAAGCCTGGGTTGATATGGGTACCGGCAGTAATCAAAATACTAGGATTGGGTCCACTAATTATCAAAAATTTGATGCAATTAATAAAGGACTCCCTTTTTATCTTACAATTCATGAAGATGAAGAAATTAACCCATCCAATCAAAAAAAAAACCTTTTTGATTGGATGGGAATGAATGAAGAAATCCTAAGTTGTCCTATATCAAACACAGAGCCTTGGGTCTTCCCAGAATTTGTGCTACTTTTTACTGCATATAGAATGAAACCATGGATCATACCAAGCAAATTACTTGTTTTCAATTTGAATGGAAATCATAAGAAAAATCTAACCGGAAAAAACGAAGCAGATCTTTTTCTAGTATCGACTCAACAAGAATATCTGGAATTATCGAATCACAGTAAAGAAGAAAAGGAACCCGCAAACCAAGTAAATCCGAGATCAGATGCACAAAAGAAAGAAAGTCTTGAGTTAGTTATTTCAAACCAAGAAAAAAATGTTGACGAAAATTATACGAGATCGGGCCTGAAAAACCGTATAAAGAACAAGCACTACAAGAAAGAAACAGAAGCGCAGTTCGATTTCTTCCTAAAAAAATATTTGTGTTTGCAGTTGAGATGGAGAGGTGCTGTTTCTTTCAGGGAAAAAATACTCAATGAGATGAAAGTCTATTGTCACCTGGTTCGGCTGATAAATCCCAGCGACGTTACTATAGCCTCTATTGAAGGGGGAGAAATTAGTCTGCCTATGTTGATCACTAAGAAGGATTTCGCTCTTACAGAAGTGACGAAAGGGGGAATGCTTATTATCGAACCTCGGCGTTTGTCTGTAAAAAATGATGGACAATTTTTTCTATATCAAATCGTAGGTATTTCATTAGTTCATAAGAATAGGCACACAATTACTAAAAAATACCAAGAAAGGGGCTATATTGATCAACAAATTTTTGATGGCTCCATTGCAAAACATCAAAAAATGACTGGAAATCGAAACATAAATCATTATGATTTGCCTGTTCTTGAAGATATTTTATTTCCTAAACGTCGTAGAGAATTAAGAACTCTAATTTGTTTCAATTCGAAGAATCAAAATGGTATGCAGCGAAATCCTGTATTTTTTAATAACGTAAAAAGCATCGGTCGCGTTTTGGATAAAACCAAAAATCTTTCTATCGAGAAAAATCAACTAATTAAATTAAAGTTCTTTATTTGGCCCAATTCTCGATTAGAAGATTTAATTTGTATGAATCGCTATTGGTTTAATACCAATAATGGGAGTCGTTTCAGTATGGTACGGATATGTATGTATCCACGAGTTCAAATTCGTTAATAGTGCACTTTTCCTATCTATCATGTCTCGTTGAGGGATATGAAAACAAAGAAATGGATACATGTCTTGTTTCCATTCTAGTCTGATACAAGATACCACTTAAATAGCGAATATTTAAATTATGAATCGCGGAACTTTTTTTTTTAGGTCCAAACCTTTCTCTTTTGCCGAAATATACCGGCCTTTTGGATCCCAAATCAAATTGAAAATTGGGTTGATTATTGATATTTATTTTCTAGCAAGTTCATAATGAACTTAAGATTATTGGGTATATCAAATTGAAGTAACTAGTCTTATTATTACTGATCAGTAAAATTCATCTTAAAAAGGAGGGGAGGTTTTTTGTTTTATGGTAAAAAATTCATTCATCTCAGGTAGGGTTCAAGAAAAACAAGAAGAAAACTGTGGATCGGTTGAATTTCAAGTATTTCGGTTCACCAATAAGATACGGAGACTTACTTCACATTTAGAATTGCACACAAAAGACTATTTATCTCAAAGAGGTCTACGGAAAGTTTTGGAAAAACGCCAACGTCTACTCGCTTATTTGTCAAAGAAAAATAGAGTACGTTATAAAGAATTAATTAGTAACTTGAATATCCGGGAGTCAAAAAATCGTTAATTTGAAAAACTATTTCGAATTATTTGATTTTGTTTGAATCTTGATGAACTTCTTGTTGTTTTCAACAATTCATGTAAGAATGAATCGAGGAAAAACCTATGAGTAGACTAGCTACAGAAAAAGAATTTATGATAGTCAATATGGGACCTCACCACCCATCAATGCACGGTGTTCTTCGGCTCATCGTTACTCTAGACGGTGAAGATGTTATTGACTGTGAACCAATATTGGGTTATTTACACAGGGGGATGGAAAAAATTGCGGAAAACCGAACAATTATACAATATCTGCCTTATGTAACCCGTTGGGATTATTTAGCTACTATGTTCACAGAAGCCATAACTATAAATGGGCCTGAACTGTTGGGAAATATTCAAGTACCTAAAAGGGCCAGCTATATCAGAGTAATTATGTTGGAGTTGAGTCGTATAGCTTCCCATCTGTTATGGCTTGGCCCTTTTATGGCCGATATTGGTGCACAGACTCCTTTTTTCTATATTTTCCGCGAAAGAGAATTAGTATATGATCTGTTCGAAGCTGCCACTGGTATGAGAATGATGCATAATTACTTTCGTATCGGAGGAATAGCGGCTGATTTACCTCATGGTTGGATAGATAAATGTTTGGATTTCTGCGATTATTTTTTAACAGTAATTGCTGAATATCAAAAACTGATTACACGAAACCCAATTTTTTTAGAACGCGTTGAAGGAGTTGGCATTATTGGTGGCGAAGAAGCAAAAAATTGGGGTTTATCAGGACCGATGCTACGAGCGTCTGGAATAGAATGGGATCTTCGTAAAGTTGATCATTATGAATGTTATGACGAATTTGACTGGGAAGTCCAGTGGCAAAAAGAAGGGGATTCCTTAGCCCGTTATTTAGTCCGAATCGGTGAACTGACGGAATCCATAAAAATTATTCAACAGGCTTTAGAAGGAATTCCAGGCGGCCCCTATGAAAATTTAGAAATACGATGCTTTGATAGAGAAAGCGATCCAGAATGGAATGATTTTGAAGATCGATTCATTAGTAAAAAGCCTTCTCCTACCTTTGAATTGACGAAACAAGAACTTTATGTGAGAGTAGAAGCCCCAAAGGGCGAATTGGGAATTTTTTTGATAGGAGATCAAGGTGGGTTTCCTTGGAGATGGAAAATTCGACCCCCTGGTTTTATCAATTTGCAAATTCTTCCTCAGTTAGTTAAAAGTATGAAATTGGCTGATATTATGACGATATTAGGTAGTATAGATATCATTATGGGGGAAGTTGATCGTTGAAATGATAATTGATACAACAGAAGTACAAGATATCAATTCTTTTTCCAGATTGGAATCCCTACAAGAGGTCTATGGGATCATATGGGTGCTTGCACCTATTTTGGTTCTAGTATTGACAATTACAGTAGGTGTCCTAGTAATTGTGTGGTTAGAAAGAGAAATATCTGCAGGAATACAACAACGTATTGGACCTGACTACGCCAGCCCTTTGGGAATTCTTCAAGCTTTAGCAGATGGGACAAAACTACTTTTCAAAGAAAACCTTCTTCCATCGCGAGGAAATAGTAGTTTATTCAGTATTGGACCCTCTATAGCAGTCATCGCAATTCTACTAAGTTATTCAGTAATTCCGTTTAGTTATAACCTTGTTTTAGCTGACCTCAATATTGGTATTTTTTTATGGATTGCCATTTCAAGTATTGCCCCTATGGGCCTTCTTATGTCGGGATATGGATCAAATAATAAATATTCCTTTTTAGGTGGTCTGCGAGCTGCTGCTCAATCGATTAGTTATGAAATACCATTAACTTTATGTGTTTTATCCATATCTCTACGTGCGCTTCGCTAAAACCCAAGCCTTTCTTTTTGCTATTGTTTTTATTTTCGTTTTACAAAAAAACGAACTTGAATAGCAATCCTCATTTTTTTCTTCATTTATTTACTCTTTAGGTTAATAAACTAAATTAGATAGTTATATATGAGTGAAAGAAAACAACTTTGAAATTTGCAGTAAAAGGTGATTAAGTCTCATTTCCTATGTACAAGCGTTAAAAACAGGGACGAAAACAAAAGTCAAAGTGGCGGAAGTTTACCCCAAGATTGGTTGATTGATCATCCTAGCTTGAAGCGGGCGCAAAAGACCAACCCTATGGTATTTTCATTAGCTTTTGTATGTATTACAATATCGCTATTGTGGGGTTGAAAACAAAAATAAGGGGGATTGGAAGAAACACCAAAATACACACAACGGGTTAGTAATGTAGATTATGTCAATTATATAAAACTAAAAGAATACTTTTGCATAACCTAAAACGAATACTAATTGGGGCTTTAAGTTAGTAGAAATGATCAGGCAGTACTCCCCACAATTCCGACCCAGAGTATGCTCCTATTCACCAGTTAAAGAAATAACTATCAGGAACGAAATAATCCTTTACATTTTTTTGGGCCTCCCTTCTCTCAGAAAGAAGAAGAGTAACAAAAAATAGAAAAAACACAATTCCAATATCAAAAAAGGATCCTTTTTTACTTTTTCGTTCATATATTGATAAAAATCAAATTATTCATGAACTAGCGTAATGGCTAATTCGTTTTTGTAATCGAAAATAAAAGGATGGGTTAAAATACCTATTAATATTTATCCCAGGAGTATTTGATTGAAGGGTTGATTAAGTTATTACTCAAAATGAAAATTCGTAAAGGATGAGATTAATTCAGAAATACTTTTTTTTTTATCCTTCTCTTTTATCCTTCTCTTAGAGCAGACAGAATTCCAGCGGTATAATTGGGGACCCTCTGCTAGATTTTGACTTTATCTATCCTATAACCATATCAAATATTAAGATAACTAATAATGATCCGGTCCTTACATTTTTTTGTGGCCCTGAGGAGCCGTATGAGGTGAAAATTTCATGTACGGTTTTGTAATAGCGATGGGAACCATAATGTTACCACCGACTATGATTAGCTAACAGTTCAAGTACAGTTGATATAGTTGGGGCACAATCAAAATATGGTTTTTGGGGGTGGAATTTGTGGCGTCAACCTATAGGGTTTATCGTTTTTCTAATTTCTTCTTTCGCGGAATGCGAGAGATTACCTTTTGATTTACCAGAAGCAGAAGAAGAATTAGTAGCCGGTTATCAAACGGAATATTCCGGAATCAAATTTGGTTTATTTTACGTTGCTTCCTATCTAAATCTATTAGTTTCCTCATTATTTGTAACAGTTCTTTACTTAGGGGGGTGGAATCTTTCCATTCCATCCATATTTGTTCCTGAGCTATTTGAAATAAATAAAGCGGATGGAATCTTTGGAACGACAATTGGTATCTTTATTACATTAGCGAAAACTTATTTGTTCTTGTTCATTCCTATTACAACCAGATGGACTTTACCGAGACTCAGAATGGACCAACTATTAAATCTGGGCTGGAAATTTCTTTTACCTATTTCTCTTGGGAATTTATTATTAACAACCTCTTCCCAACTCCTTTCGTTATAAAGAAAAGGGAATACAATATTCCCTACTCGTCTCAAACAAGAGAAAAAAAGAAACTCACATTATTCATAGATATTCACGATATGTTCCCTATGGTAACTGGTTTCATGAATTATGGTCAACAAACAATACGAGCTGCAAGGTACATTGGTCAAAGTTTCATGATTACTTTATCCCAAGCAAATCGTTTACCTGTAACGATTCACTATCCTTATGAAAAATTAATAACATCAGAGCGTTTTCGCGGTCGAATCCATTTTGAATTTGATAAATGTATTGCTTGTGAAGTATGCGTTCGCGTATGCCCCATAGATTTGCCTGTTGTTGATTGGAAATTTGAAACAGATATTCGAAAGAAACAGTTGCTTAATTATAGTATTGATTTTGGAATTTGTATTTTTTGTGGTAACTGCGTTGAGTATTGTCCAACAAATTGTTTATCAATGACTGAAGAATTTGAGCTTGCTACTTACGACCGCCACGAATTGAATTATAATCAAATTGCTTTAGGTCGTTTACCAATGTCAGTAATTGACGATTTTACAATTCGAACAGTCTTGAATTCGCCTCAACAAAAAACTGACTAAACCTTTTGATTTCGAATTACTAAGGTTTAGTTTTAGTATATTTGGTATAAAGGAATAAGGTTGTTTCTTTGTTTGATCAATAACTCTAAAGCTAAAGCCCAACTTTTCGTTGATGAGAAGTACAACTTTATTTGTTACAACTTTATTTGTATTGATTAATTTGTATTGAAATGAAATAATATACAGACAGAATTTTTTTCGAACTATATAGCTTCAATTTCACATTGCCATTTCGAATAAAGAAAACAACGAAAGTGATCCAAGAACAGTATCCGCATCAATTCCCGCTAGTAGATTGGAATTTCATTCAATTGGAGTTGGTAATGTCTCATAAAAATTGTTTCCTGGTCGGCTCAATAGGATCATGAAAAAGATTTCGATTTATTTATCGCTTATTTTAATATAATGGATTTGCCTGGACCAATACATGATTTTCTTTTAGTTTTTCTGGGATTAGGTCTTATATTAGGGGGTCTGGGAGTGGTGTTATTTACCAACCCAATTTTTTCTGCCTTTTCTTTGGGATTGGTTCTTGTTTGTATATCCTTATTCTATATTCTATCAAATTCCCAGTTTGTAGCTGCTGCGCAGCTTCTTATTTATGTGGGAGCTGTAAATGTTTTAATCATATTTGCTGTAATGTTCATGAATGGTTCAGACCATTCAAAAGATTTTCAGTTGAATCTTTGGACGATTGGTGATGGACTTACTTCCCTCGTTTGTACAAGTATTTTTTTTTCGCTAATCACTACTATTCTAGATACGTCGTGGTACGGGATTATTTGGACTACACGATCCAACCAGATTATCGAACAAGATTTGATAAGTAATAGTCAACAAATTGGAATTCATTTATCAACGGACCTTTTTCTTCCATTTGAACTCGTTTCAATAATTCTTTTAGTTGCTTTGATAGGTGCAATTGCCGTGGCTCGTCAGTAACAAATCTCTATAACTAGGAACAGCAATCCCAATTCAACTTTTTCTGTGGTACCGCATCCATTTCTCTTAAATTCTTTAAAGTTTAGTTGAATACTATTCGCAGCTCAATAGACAAGAAAATTAAATTTTTATTGATTTATTCGATCTATTACCAAATGGATTCTTTTGTTCTTTACTTGGTATATTCTAAGCAATCAAATCACTTGCATTATTGTTCATATTGAAATGAATCGAAATTGGTACGGAGTTGGTCAATGATACTCGAGCATGTCCTTGTTTTGAGTGCCTATTTATTTTCTATTGGTATCTACGGATTGATTACGAGTCGAAATATGGTTCGGGCCCTGATGTGTCTTGAACTTATACTAAATGCGGTTAATATCAATTTCGTAACATTCTCTGATTTTTTTGATAGTCGACAATTAAAAGGAGGTATTTTCTCAATTTTTGTTATAGCTATTGCAGCCGCTGAAGCAGCTATCGGATTAGCTATTGTTTCGTCAATTTATCGTAACAGAAAATCGACTCGTATCAATCAATCGACCTTGTTGAATAAGTAGTAGTTTCTAAATCCGAATAGTCATCAATTCGATTTAGAATATATAATATTCCCTAATCGCGATTATCTTTGTGAAACTGGACGAAATCAAAGTATCTTTGTTCCCTCTTAGGAGTTGATCCAGAAGTGGATTAAGATTAATTAGAAAAATTCTGGTAAATCATTGATTCATCTGGTGTTTAAATATATGAGGTTTCAAAATTGACTAGATCGAAAATTAAAAAGTTCAAAGCAAAAATTGGTTAGATTCAATGTCACATTCAGTAAAGATTTATGATACATGTATAGGGTGTACTCAATGTGTCCGAGCTTGCCCCACGGATGTATTAGAAATGATACCTTGGGACGGATGTAAAGCAAAGCAAATAGCTTCTGCTCCAAGAACGGAGGACTGTGTTGGTTGTAAGCGATGTGAATCCGCTTGTCCAACGGATTTCTTAAGTGTTCGGGTTTATTTATGGCATGAAACAACTCGAAGCATGGGTCTAGCTTATTGATATTGATACGATCCCGAAAAATTCACTTGAATCCGTTTTGAATACAGTTTCTTTTTTTTTACCGATTACCGACAAAAACCCGTACTCGAAAAAGAAAAAAAAAAATAAGAATATATTCTATTTTCGAATTTCGAGTGCGGGTTTTTCTGGACCAAGAGTATCTTGTCTTTATCACGAATTATTGTCCTTGGTTAACACTAATTGTAGTTTTTCCGATAACCGCAGGTTCGTTAATTTTCTTTCTCCCTCATAGAGGAAATAAGGTTAATAGAGGATATACAATGTATATATGTGTCTTAGAACTCCTTCTAACGACCTATGCATTCTGGTATAATTTACAATTGGACGATCCATTAACCCAACTGGCAGAGGATTATAAATGGATCACTTTTTTTGATTTTGACTGGCGATTGGGAATAGATGGACTTTCGGTAGGACCCGTTTTACTGACTGGATGTATCACTACTTTAGCTACTTTAGCGGCTCGGCCAGTTACTCGGAATTCCCGACTATTGCATTTCCTGATGCTAGCGATGTACAGCGGTCAAATAGGATCATTTTCTTCTCGCGACCTTTTACTTTTTTTCATTATGTGGGAATTAGAATTAATTCCCGTTTATCTACTTCTGGCCGTGTGGGGTGGAAAGAAACGCCTTTATTCAGCCACAAAATTTATTTTGTACACTGCAGGAGGTTCTATTTTTCTTTTAATAGGCGTTTTGGGTATCGGTTTCTATGGTTCCAATGAACCAACATTACATTTGGAAACGTTAGTTAATCAATCGTATCCTGTGGCACTGGAACTAATATTCTATATTGGATTTTTTATTGCTTTTGCTGTGAAATTACCGATTATACCCTTCCATACGTGGTTACCAGATACCCACGGAGAGGCACATTACAGTACTTGTATGCTTCTAGCCGGAATCCTATTAAAAATGGGAGCATATGGGTTGATTCGAATCAATATGGAACTATTACCGCATGCCCATTCTATATTATCCCCCTGGTTCATGATAGTAGGTACCGTGCAAATAATTTATGCAGCTTCAACATCTCCTGGCCAACGGAATTTAAAAAAAAGAATAGCCTATTCCTCGGTATCTCATATGGGTTTCATAATTATTGGAATTGGTTCGATAACCGATACGGGCCTTAACGGAGCCATTTTACAAATAATTTCTCATGGGTTTATTAGTGCGGCACTTTTTTTCTTGGCAGGAACGAGTTATGATAGAATACGTTTTGCTTATCTCGACGAAATGGGCGGACTGGCTATCTCAATCCCAAAGATATTCACGCTATTCAGTATCTTATCGATGGCCTCCCTTGCGTTACCCGGCATGAGTGGTTTTGTTGCGGAATTGCTAGTATTTTTTGGAATAATTACCAGCCAAAAATTTTTTTTAATGCCAAAATTTTTTTTCACTTTTGTAATGGCAATTGGAATGATATTAACCCCTATTTATTCATTATCTATGTTACGGCAAATGTTCTATGGGTACAAGCTTGTTAATGCCCCAAACTCTTATTTGTTTGATTCTGGACCACGGGAGTTATTTGTTTTGATTTCGATTCTTCTACCCGCAATAGGTATTGGTATTTATCCCGATTTCGTTCTCTCACTATCCGCGGACAAGGTTGAAGCTATTATATCTAATTTTTTTTAGTCACGCAAACTATCTAAAAAAAAAATAAATAAAAAAAAATAAAAAAGAAATCCCATGAGTTTCAAAACAGTTCATTATTCGCTAAACAAAGAAGTCGTTTTTTCTTCTCTGAAGTTTAAGTTAAATAAAAAAACGAAGTAAAATAATGGAATTCAAATTGTGCCCAATCGCCAAAGGCATTTGTAAGAACCTTTTGAATCGCCGCACAGCTTTGCTTGATTCAAAAGGTTCTCGACGTCTTACACTAACACTGAGTTTCGTTTCAATCTCTACGCTATCCTAGGTTTGTATTCATCAAGCCCTTTCGTCAATTCAAATAGATGTTAATTAAATGAACCATAACTATGTAACCCTATTCCTAATAGATTGACTCCGAAATAGCATATCCAAATTATAAGAAAGCCCGTAGAAGCCACAATTGCGGAATTTACGCCTTCCAAATTTATATTTGTTCGAGTATGTAAATAAATCCCGAATATCGTCCAAGTAATAAATGCCCAAGTTTCTTTTGGATCCCAATTCCAATAAGACCCCCACGCCTCATTAGCCCATACTGCTCCCGAAAGAATACCCATGGTTAAAAAGATAAATCCTAAACTAATAATACGATAACTCCACCGATCCAATTGTTGAAGCACTTGATACCTGTAATAATTTCTAGCGGAAAAAGTATTTAGGAAAACGCTCCCTTTTTCGTACATGTATTGGATTTGACCCAAACAAAAGGACTCATTTCCATTTAAACAACAGTTTCGTTTCGAAAAACTACTTATCATTTTTCGAAATGTAATGACTAGAAGAGCCGTGGATAATAATGATCCGCATAAAAGAGCTGCATAGCCCAATACCATCATACTTACGTGCATCATTAACCACTGTACTTGAAGAGCAGGTACTAATATTCCGGATTGATGCATTTTGGTTAAAAACCCCGAAGTTGCAAAGCCTTGGGTAAAAATAGCACTTGGTGCCGTTATAGCGCTTAAATGATTTTGATTTTTTTTTAAATCAAAAATCCTATGAATAATGGAGAAACTCCATGAAAGAAAGATTAATGATTCATATAAATCACTTAATGGGAAATGCCTCGAGTAAATCCAACGGGTGATTAATAATCCTGTTAGACAGAAAGAGGTAACCAGCATCCCCTTTTCGGATGAATCATATAGTCCTCTGATTTCATCGCCTAATAAGGTTATTAAATAAATTGAAATTCCAATTGAAACGACGGAACAGGCTATATGCGTTAATATATGCTCTAAAGTTAAAAAGATCATAAAAAAAAATTAAAAGCAAGAATCCCTCAAATATTCAAATATACAGAATGGAAATCATAAATTCAGTTCCTTAGAGCCCATCTTTTTGAAGCTACTATGCCGCCACTCGGACTCGAACCGAGATGCTCTAGCACTGCTTCCTAAGAGCAGCGTGTCTACCGATTTCACCATAGCGGCTTGCTGGAAATTATAATACCCTATTATTAATTAATCGTCGAGATTGAAAGAGTCCATTTGATTTGAATGGATTTTTTTCATCACTTTGAATGCTTACTAAAAACAAGGCCGTTCATTGAAATGGAGATTTAAGGCTTCCACCTTTTGTTGGTTTAGTGAATTATTTAGAATTTCCGTTTTATTTAACTAAACTTTCATAGTTTCTGGTTTGCTAAACAGGAACCGTTGGAACGGCTGTAACTAAATAGTTCTAATTGTAATCCCGGGAAGAACTCAAAAAAAAGGGTTCTTTCTCTTTTTTTTTTTCATTTTGTATAACTTTTTTGTTGGCGTAATTGGTAGGTTTTTCACTATTAATTTGGGCTAGGGGTGATCAAAGAAATTAGATATTGGGCTGGACATATTATCGAAAAAAAAAAAAAATTTGTTTCAACAGCCCATTGATTTTTCTTTAAGATTTAAAACACCCTCCTTTATAGCTATAGCACAAATTATAAATAGAAAGTCCTAAATCGACATAAAAATTGATTATTGTTTAGCGTGGGGATGATGGGGAAAATAAGAATCCCCATCCTGGGAATAACAAAATATTCAAATAAAAACAAAGATAAAATTTTCGAGGTTGTCTTGATTCTGTTTTCAAAAAAAAAAAGTACTTTTTTTTTTATTTATTTCTTTTCTAAATTCAGTAGAAAAATCCATTCGTTTAAACCATTCCAAAAGGAGAATGGTTACTATTTGTTTTCGATTTTTCTAGATTATATAGTTTAAATTCGAAACACAATTAACTTATTTTTCAGTCAGATGGATTCCGATTATTTCAACGTTTTTATTTTATTATTTATTTGTTGTATAAAAAAAACTTTTTGAATTTCCCGTAGAAAGGGATTTCGCTAACGAAAAAGCCTTCAACGCTGCCCAATACCCCCCCTTTTTCCAAATATTTTTACGAATACGTTTTTTTAATCTAGAAGTACGTTTTTTTGGAACTGCCATTTAAAAAAGAAAAGGTTATTCATTGCTCAAATTGGATGTGAAAGACATCTATTGTTAAAACAAATCCACTTTTTCGTTTTACGGTGCATGGTTTATTTTTTCTCTAAACTAACTACCTTTAGAAAATTGAAAAAAAAAAAATAAATAAATAAATTTAAATATGCAAAAATGGCATAAAATCTTAGTAGAACAAAAAAGGAAAGTGGAATAAGGGATTTTTTTTTTTCAATTTATATTCCCTAAAGATTGGGGAAAGGTAATTCCTATTTCGGAGTTATTATCGATCCCCTTAAATATCCCTATTCAAATCGATTTCTAGAGCATCTATAGGGCGTATTATGTTATATAATGGACTAGTTCGTGATTGTGAATAAACAAACTAAAATATCGAATTCGTATTTTATTGGGGAACGATATGGGGCATCCTACGGTTTATATTAAACTAAACTTGGTGTAATTCGTTAGTCTTAATCTAGGTACATAAATGCGTGTAATTTGGGAATAATAATTGAAATTTGAATTTGCTCTATCTTCATAAAAAATTTACTTAGTATAAAGTATAAAATAATTTTTTATTTTTAACCAGAAGCTTGGTTAGAACATTTGATTGTTTGCAACTTTCATTTTTTTTTTATTAAGCCCTTTGAAAAGAGATAAGATAAGTTAAAAGAGATAAGAAATAAGAACCGGTGAATCAGAAACACAGAATTAAGAATAAAAAACAAAATTTTTAGTATTTTATTGATTTTATGGAACATACATATCAATATTCCTGGATCATATCCTTAATTCCACTTCCAGTCCCTGTGTTAATAGGGGTAGGTCTTCTACTTTTTCCGACCCCAACAAAACATCTTCGCCGTATGTGGGCTTTTCTTAGTATTTTCTTGTTAAGTATAGTTGTGGTTTTTTCGACTGATTTAGCGATTAAGCAAATAGATAAAACTTCAATCTATCAATCCCTAAGATCCTGGACCATCAATAATGATTTTTCTTTCGAGTTCGGATACTTTATTGATCCACTTACTTCTATTATGTTAATATTAATCACTACTGTTGGAATTCTTGTTCTCATTTATAGTGACAATTATATGTCTCATGATCAAGGATATTTGAGATTTTTTGCTTATATGAGTTTTTTCAATGCTTCAATGTTAGGCTTAGTTACAAGTTCAAATTTCATCCAAATTTATATTTTTTGGGAATTGGTTGGAATGTGTTCTTATCTATTAATAGGGTTTTGGTTCACACGACCTATTGCGGCAGGCGCTTGTCAAAAAGCATTTGTAACTAATCGTGTAGGGGATTTTGGATTATTATTAGGGATTTTAGGTCTTTATTGGCTAACGGGTAGTTTCGAATTTAGAGATTTGTTCGAAATATTGAATAACTTGATTTATTATAATGAGGTTAATCTTTTTTTTGTTACTTTGTGTGCATTTCTATTATTTGCCGGCCCTGTTGCTAAATCCGCGCAATTCCCTCTTCATGTATGGTTACCCGATGCCATGGAAGGGCCGACTCCTATTTCGGCTCTTATCCACGCCGCTACCATGGTAGCGGCGGGAATTTTTCTTGTAGCTCGCCTTCTTCCGCTTTTCCTAGTCATACCATACATAATGAATCTAATATCTTTGATAGGTATAATAACAGTATTTTTAGGAGCTACTTTAGCTCTTGCTCAACAAGATATTAAGAGAGGTTTAGCTTATTCTACAATGTCCCAATTGGGTTATATGATGTTAGCTCTAGGTATGGGCTCTTATCGAGCCGCTTTATTTCATTTGATTACGCATGCTTATTCCAAAGCCTTGTTGTTTTTAGGATCCGGAGCAGTTATTCATTCAATGGAAGCTATTGTTGGCTATTTTCCAGATAAAAGCCAGAATATGGTTCTGATGGGAGGGTTAAAGAAGCACGTGCCCATTACAAAAACCGCTTTTTTATTAGGTACCCTTT